CTGCTCCTCCAGTTGATATCGATGGTATCCGTGAGCCAGTTGCTGGTTCTTTATTATACGGTAACAACATCATCACTGGTGCTGTAATTCCTTCTTCTGCTTCTATCGGTATTCACTTCTACCCTATCTGGGAAGCTGCTTCTCTAGACGAGTGGTTATACAACGGTGGTCCTTACCAATTAATCGTTGATCACTTCCTACTAGGTGTATGTGGTTGGATCGGTCGTGAGTGGGAATTCAGCTACCGTTTAGGTATGCGTCCTTGGATCTCTGTAGCTTTCACAGCTCCAGTAGCTGCTGCTAGCGCAGTATTCTTAGTATACCCAATCGGTCAAGGTAGCTTCTCTGATGGTATGCCTCTAGGTATCTCCGGTACATTTAACTTCATGTTAGTGTTCCAAGCTGAGCACAACATCTTAATGCACCCATTCCACCAACTAGGTGTTGCTGGTGTATTCGGTGGTTCTCTATTCTCTGCTATGCACGGTTCTCTAGTAACTTCTAGCTTAATCCGTGAAACAACTGAGAACGAATCTGCTAACTACGGTTACAAGTTCGGTCAAGAAGAAGAGACTTACAACATCGTAGCTGCACACGGTTACTTTGGTCGTCTAATTTTCCAATACGCTAGTTTCAACAACTCTCGTGCTCTTCACTTCTTCTTAGGTCTATGGCCAGTTGTAGGTATCTGGTTCACTGCTCTTGGTGTAATGACTATGGCATTTAACCTTAACGGTTTCAACTTCAACCAATCAGTTGTTGATAGCCAAGGTCGTGTAATCAACACTTGGGCTGATATCCTTAACCGTGCTAACTTAGGTATGGAAGTAATGCACGAGCGTAACGCTCACAACTTCCCTCTAGATTTAGCTGCTGGTGAGTCTTTACCTGTTGCTTTAACAGCTCCTGCTGTAAACGGATAATTTCCACTTCAGAATTTCTAGTAAAAACCCTTAGCTTTCAAAAGCTAAGGGTTTTTTAGTTGAAGATTTTTTAATTTTTGGGTAAGATTATCCTTATCACTACATAAAAAAGGAACTGTATGAATTTAATAACTAGGGTATTTAAGAGAATATATTACAAGTTTTTATTTTCAAAAAAATTTTTTTATTCTACTTTTGTCAGTTTTATTGCCATTTTATTAGGCTTTTTTTTAGCGAATGCTTTAGCAACTATGTTAGGGCAAACTGGTGATTGGGGTGTTCTTTCATCTGGAATCTTAGTTGCTCTTATAGAAAGCACAAACAGAATTGTTTATAATAATAAAAAAAAATTCGAGATAAGCTTCCCTTGCGTAAAATTCTACTTTACGTTCTTGCATTTATAAACAATGTAAAAATAGGCATGATTTATGGGTTCTTCGTTGAAGCTTTTAAACTTGGAAGTTAATATTGTTACAGATTATTAAGTTTACTAGGCAAGCAGGCCTATTGTAGTATATACTGTTTTCTCGATAGAAACATATCAAGTATTAACTGATTAAATGATTTAACAGTTAGAACAGTAAAAAATAAATATACACGGAGAATTATTATGCTTGACGCATTTTCTAGAGTAGTTACAAGTGCAGATTCTAAAGCAGCATACGTTGGTGGTGCTGATTTACAAGCTCTTAAGAAGTTCGTTTCTGAAGGTAACAAGCGTCTTGACGCTGTAAACGCTATCGTTTCTAACGCTAGTTGTATCGTATCTGACGCAGTTTCTGGTATGATTTGTGAGAACCCAGCTTTAATTTCTCCAAGCGGAAACTGTTACACAAATCGTCGTATGGCTGCATGTCTACGTGATGCAGAAATCATCCTTCGTTATGTATCTTACTCTTTACTATCTGGTGATTCTTCTGTATTAGAAGATCGTTGTCTAGGTGGTCTTAAGGAAACTTATGCTTCTCTAGGTGTACCTGCAGCAGGTAACGCTAGAGCTGTTGGTATCATGAAGGCTACTTGTGTTGCTTTCATCAACAACACTTCTAACCAAAAGAAATTATCTACACCTGCTGGTGACTGTAGCGCTTTAGCAAGTGAGTGTGCTGGTTACTTTGATAAAGTAACAAGCGCTTTAGCTTAATTCCTCATACCTCTACTGTAATTAGTAGTATAAAAAAGAATACACTTCCTCTTTTAGAAGAGGAAGTGTATTCTTTTTTATACTACTAATTACAGTAGAGGTATAGTAGATAGTACAATATTAATATTAGTTGATATACATTTTCCAATTTGGAAACATAGTTTTAGTGACAAGTATTATGGGCTTCACTAGTAGTTAAATATTGAAAACAGAAAAATAATATGGATTTTTTAAGTATCAAAGCTTCTTTAGATAATGCAACATTTTTAATTTTACTCTTAGCAATGCTAACTTATTGGTTGAGCATTGCATTTTCAAAAACATTCGGGAAATTAAAAATTGGGTATTATGCTACCTGCACAGCCAACATTCTTATAGCAGCTATTTTAGGATTGCGCTGGTTAGAAAATGGATATTTTCCCCTTAGTAACTTATACGAATCCTTGTTATTCTTCACTTGGGGTATAACAGCAATTACAATTTTTGTTGAACAGAAAACTAAATTACTACTAATTGGAGCTGTCACAACTCCGTTATCTATGTTTGTGACAGCTTTTGCTACGTTATCTTTACCAGAAGGAATGCAAAAAGCTGCACCGTTAGTTCCTGCCTTAAAATCTAATTGGTTGATGATGCACGTAAGCATAATGATGTTAAGTTACTCTACTTTAATAATGGGGTCTTTATTATCTATTTTATTCTTGGTTCTCACTAGAGGAAAAGATATAAAAATTCAAGGAAATTCTTTAGGGAGTAAAGAATTTCTAACCACTGAGGATACTGTGTCCGGGATGCGGGATGCAACAATTGGGGTCTTGGCGTTAGAGCCCGATGCTAATGTTCAGAATGAAGGTCTTGACAAAGGGCAAACACGGTTGACATTATTAGAGAGTTTAGACAATCTTAGCTATCGAATTATTGGGTTAGGATTCCCCCTATTAACCATTGGAATAATAGCTGGAGCTGTTTGGGCAAATGAAGCTTGGGGGTCTTACTGGAGTTGGGATCCCAAAGAAACTTGGGCTTTAATAACTTGGCTTGTATTCGCTGCCTATCTTCACGCCCGAATCACAAAATCGTGGCAAGGAAAAAACCCTGCTATCTTAGCTTCAATAGGATTTGTTGTGGTTTGGGTCTGTTATTTAGGGGTTAATTTTTTAGGAAAGGGTCTTCACAGTTACGGGTGGGTTATGTAATTTATCTGTGAACACTTTGTAACATTTCTAGTAATTATTAGTTGCGTCAAAGGCTAAAGTAACCTACAATGATTGCTATATAACATAAAAATTCCCCTCCACCTATAAAGTATATGAATGCCGATTTATTATTAGCAGTTGTACCACAAACGGCTGCTTGGTCAGCAAAAACGTGTTCTGTAATGGTTATTTCAAATCTTCTATGCATCGTAGCAGGTCGTTACGTTATTCAAGTTAAAGGAAGTGGCCCTTCTCTACCTTTGACTGGTTCTTTCTCTAACTTTGGTTTACCGGAACTTCTTGCTACAACTAGTCTAGGGCACATTGTTGGGTCTGGAGCTATCTTAGGCTTAAGTTATGTTGGTCTTCTTAGCTAAATATAAAAGGATTATTAAAACCTATTTCTTATAGGGTTTTAATAATCCTTTATAACTTTGGAGGTTTTTCTATTAGTAAGCTAGTCCCATGCTTCTTGTTGTCTCGCCTCCTAGGTATACTCTTACAGATAAGAAGTCTGTAGGGCAAGCCGTTTCACATCTTTTACAACCAATACAATCTTCGGTTCTCGGAGCCGATGCAATCTGTCCAGCTTTACAACCATCCCAAGAAACCATCTCTAAAACATCACAAGGGCACGCTCGTACACATTGTGTGCACCCAATACAAGTATCATAAACTTTTACAGCATGTGACATATTAAAGCTCCTGTTTTCCTTATTTAACTTTGTGAACTACTTTTAGTGTTTTATCTAATATTTATTATATTATAAATATATAATTATACTCATAATATTAAGATAAACTTATACCTAATTTTGAAAAATATTATTCTTAACTAACGTTTTTCACATGCTAAGGTTCTAATAACTAAGAAAGCAAAGTAATGAAAAAAAAATACCAATATTTAAATTCAAACCAAGTTCTTTATAAAACAGAAGAGTTATTAGACGCAGCTTCTAACCGGTATAAAATTACTATCCAAGTTGCAAATAGGGCGAAAAGACGTAGATATGAAGATATTGATATGCTTGATGATTTGAGAATAAAGCCTATAATCAGAGCTATCTTGGAAATGGTTGACGAAATTAGTCAACCGGAAATTATTAGCGATTGAAAATTAAGTTCAGTAGAATTTTAGGATTCTGTTTCCTCGAAACCAATTAATTTTATAACGATACTTTTCCAACTATTGAGTTGCTTGTTAGCTAATTTTGTAAAACCAAATTAATTATATTCAGATAATGTTTCAAACTCTTTTCGGTGATCCTAATAAACGTAAGATTAAAAAATACGAAGTTATAGTAGATGAAATCAATAAATTAGAACCCACTCTTCAAAGCCTCACTGATTCACAATTACAATCTAAGACTGCTAAGTTAATTGACTCAGTACACTCAGAAAAAGATTTAGATATTATTCTACCTGATGCATTTGCTTTAGTTAGAGAGGCTTCTTATAGGGTCTTAGGTCTTCGGCATTTCGACGTGCAATTGCTTGGGGGTATCATCTTGCATGAAGGTAAAATCGCTGAGATGAAAACGGGGGAAGGTAAAACTTTAGTTGCAATTTTGGCAGCTTATCTAAATGCTTTATCTAAAAAAGGGGTTCACGTCGTTACAGTCAATGACTACTTAGCTAAACGAGATGCGGAATGGGTAGGACAAGTCCCTAAATTTTTAGGCTTAAGTATCGGTTTGGTTCAGCAAGGCATAAGTCAGCAAGAGCGGGAAAATAATTATTCAAAAGATATTACTTATATAACTAACAGCGAGTTAGGTTTTGATTATTTAAGAGATAATATGGCCATTGAGATGAATGATATGGTTCAACGTGATTTTTACTTCTGTATTATTGATGAGGTAGATTCTATTCTAATTGATGAAGCTAGAACTCCTTTAATTATTTCTGGAGCAGGGGATGCGGTTGACGAGAAATATATTAGAGCAAATGAGATCAGTAAATACTTGGATAAGACTACTCATTATGAAGTTGATGAAAAAGCCCGAAATATCATTTTGACTGAAGAAGGAATATTAAAATGTGAAGAGCTCTTAGATAATAAAGGACTATATAATCCAGAAGACCCTTGGGCTTCATATATATTTAATGCAGTTAAGGCCAAGGAATTATTTACAAAAGATGTTCACTATATCGTTAAAGAAAATGAAGTTATCATTGTAGATGAATTTACAGGAAGAATTATGGTAGGTCGCCGTTGGAGCGATGGTCTACACCAAGCTATTGAAGCAAAAGAAGGGGCAACAATTCAAAATGAGAGCCAGACTTTGGCTTCCATCACCTATCAAAATTTCTTCTTATTGTATCCAAAGCTTTCAGGTATGACAGGAACTGCAAAAACAGAAGCCTATGAACTTGATAAAATTTATGGATTAGACGTTATTTGCGTTCCAACCAATAAGAAAATGAAACGAAAAGATTTTCCTGATTTAGTCTATAAGAGTCAATATTCCAAGTGGAAATCTATCGCAGATGAATGTTTGGATATGCATACTCTTGGACGTCCAGTCCTGGTAGGAACTACTAGTGTAGAGAAATCGGAGTTACTATCTTCCTTGCTCCTGGAATACGGAATCCCACATAATTTATTAAACGCAAAGCCTGAAAACATTAAAAGAGAAGCAGAAATCATTGCTCAAGCTGGCCGAAAAGGTTCTGTTACTATAGCTACAAATATGGCAGGTCGAGGAACTGACATTCTTTTAGGTGGAAATTCTAGTTATATGGCTAAAGCAGCTTTAAGTCAGTTAACTGGAGAAAGTACATCTGCAAAAGTATTAATTAAAGATGATCCTAAATTGGAAACATTAAGTAAGTTTCTTAGAGACCAGATAAAACTTCTAAACCTATCTGAAGAGGCTATACAAGAGAAAATTTCTATCGCGTGTGAAAAAGGTTTTACAGATGACCCATTTATCATAACTCTAAGAGCTTCTTACCAGGTATTAGAAGACCAATACAGCGTTCTTATAAAAAAAGAACGAGAAGAAGTTCTTACCTTAGGAGGGTTACATGTTATTGGAACTGAAAGACATGAATCTAGAAGAGTTGATAATCAGTTGCGTGGGCGGGCTGGTAGGCAAGGAGACCCAGGGTCTTCCCGTTTCTTTCTCAGCTTAGAAGATAATCTATTCCGTATCTTTGGTGGGGACAGAATTGCTAGTATGATGGATACTTTAAGAATAGAAGAGTCAGTACCGATAGAATCTAGTTTTTTAAATAAGAGTTTAGAATCTGCTCAAAAAAAAGTGGAGGCTTACTATTATGATGCTAGAAAGCAATTATTCGAATATGATGAAGTCTTAAATTATCAAAGACAAGCTATTTACTCTGAGCGTCGTCGGATTCTAGCCTCTAGGAATTTACGAAACTGGATTTTACAATATGCTGAAACTACTATACGAGATTATGTTACTCAGTATTTTAATACTATAGAACAAGATAAGTCTTCCGAACCGTCTCAGCGCAAGAAATTATTGCAAAAAGTGGAAGATTTACTAGGCTTACCTTATACTTTAGATATGTCTTCTATTTCTAACTTATCTGCTAAAGAAATGACTACTTTTCTTTGTCAGCATATGAGAATAGCGTATGATTTAAAAGAAAGTCAAATAGAGTTGATAGAAAATGGATTAATGAGAGATCTAGAAAGATCATTTTTACTTCAAAAAATAGACTCGGCGTGGAAGGAACATTTACAGAATATGAATGGTCTTAGAGAAACTATTGGTTGGAGAGGTTATGGACAGAAGGATCCTCTTATTGAATATAAAAATGAAGCTTACAGTTTGTTTACTTCTATGAGCGTTAACGTTCGTCACTCGGTTATTTATTTAATCTTTAGAGCTCAACCTATACTGAAGAACTAATTTCAGCTATTTTAGTTGGAATTTCTCTGCACTTGAAACAATAGATCTGTTTTCTATATCGTAGAATCATATTTGACTTTATTATAAAAATACCACCAATTATTAAAAAATAGATTTATGACTAAAAGAACCCTTAGAGGTAGTAAATTAAAAAAAGCACGCACTTCCGGGTTTAGAGCCCGTTTAAAAACTAGTAGCGGTCGAAAAGTGCTTAAAGTGAGACGTCAGAGAAAACGTAAGCGTCTTTCTATGACTTAAATTCTACCTAGGTGTTATCCTATGGTGTTAACCCTAAGTTCAATGTGGATATCAGTTTCTTACAAAACTCAGACCCTAGCAAAATGCTAATGAGTTTTGTAAGGTTTATCTAGATTCAGTCTTTTGCTCGCATTTTAGATATTTATATTTTATTTGTATCTACTGAAAGTATTGGTTTTATAATTACTTATATTATTCTATGTGTTTGGGTTTCTTAAATTGCAGATTATTTTCATAATGAATTTTATTATGAGTTTTACCAAAGAATTTAAATTATTATTAAAGGCTCGTTATTCGTTGCTTTATATAAACACAACAGAGGAAGAGCGCTTAGAGTACACTATAAAGTCGTGTGTGCAATTGTATAGCAATAGAGCAGTATATTCTTGGGACTTTGTAGACGGGTATGTAGGAAATCCTAATGACAATGGTTTTGCTTCCAGAAATCCCCTTCAAGCTCTAGAATTAGTAGAAAAGTTAACTTCGGACACACCCGCGATCTTTGTGTTGAAAGATTTTCACCTTTTTTTAAATGATATTTCCGTAGCTCGGAAACTAAAGAATTTAGTGAAATTATTAAGAAAACAAGCAAAAACTATAATAATTGTTGCTTCTGAAATTACAATTCCCGAGTCTATTCGAGAATTGGTTACTGTGGTCTCTTTCGACTTGCCTCAAGCACACGAGATACGGCAAGAGTTATTGAGAGTTCAAGAGTCTTTGGGATATACACTACCAAAAACCTCGTTAAATAGTTTGGTGCGATCTTGCCAAGGATTATCTTTAGAGAGAATAAGACGTGTCTTATCTAAAATAATCGCTACCTACAAAGAAATTAATGTAGAAAGTTTAGATCTTATCTTTACGGAGAAGAGACAGTTAATTAGTCAAACTCAAATTTTAGAATTTTGTACATCCGATGTTAAACTTTCTGATATCGGAGGATTAGATAATTTGAAGAAATGGTTAAAACGACGATCCGAAGCTTTATCGCAAAGGGCAGCTAGATATGGACTTCCTTGTCCCAGAGGTTTACTTTTAGTGGGAGTTCAAGGAACAGGAAAATCTCTTACAGCAAAAGCTATTGCTAATGACTGGAATTTGCCTTTATTAAGATTAGATGTTGGTAAGCTATTTGGAGGGATTATCGGAGAATCTGAGTCTAGAATGCGAAAAATGATCGAATTATCAGAAGCTATCTCTCCCTGTATTTTATGGATTGACGAAATTGATAAAGCCTTTTCGGGTATAGAAAGTAAAGGTGATAGCGGTACGACTAGTAGGGTTTTAGCCACCTTCATAACTTGGTTGTCCGAAAAGACTTCTTCAGTTTTTGTAGTAGCCACTGCCAATAATATTTATGCTCTACCACCGGAAATACTTAGAAAAGGTCGGTTCGACGAAATATTTTTCATTGGTCTTCCAAATGAGGAAGAGAAGCAATCTATTTTTCAGGTGCATCTTGCTAAATTACGCCCTCAGTCTTGGCAAAATTATGATTCTAATCTTTTAAGTAAAAGAGCCACAAGCTTTTCTGGGGCAGAAATTGAAGAATCTATAATAGAAGCAATGCACCTCGCTTTTAGTGAAAATCGAGAATTTGATACAGAAGACATTCTAAATTCTATAGATCAGTTTGTCCCTTTGGCCTATACTAATAAAGAAAAAATTGAAGCTCTACAAGAATGGGCTATTGCTGGGAAAGTTCGACTTGCATCTTAAGAACATATAGTTATCACATTTTTAATCACGTAGATGATTTTACAAGAGTTTAAATAGTTTGTATAATAAGTAAAGACTATTTTTATCGATAAGTAATAAAATAAAAATTGATACGATACTATTAATTTCAAACTAATCATGTCACATTTCAGTAAAATACGAACGACATTGAAAGACTTAACTCTGCTAAAAAGAGCATTGACTGACTTATCTATTTCCTGGGATGACCAAGTCACGCAAATGAAAGGGTATAAAAACCAATCTACATTTGCTAATTTGATAATCCCCCAGGATAACAATTATGATGTAGGATTTACTTGGAATGGTTTTGAGTATCAACTTGTTGCCGATCTACAATTTTGGCAACAACCGTGGTCTGTTGAATTGTTCTTAGATAAAATAACTCAACGATATGCTTACCATTCGATTTTAGAAGCCACAAGTAAGCAAGGCTTTAAAACAGTTGAAGAAATTAATTTAGAGGATGAAGCTATACACCTAACTCTACAAAGATGGAGTAATTAATCAATTTGAAATATGCGGACGGAGAGACTCGAACTCTCACAAGGGTTACTTACTAGAACCTAAATCTAGCGCGTCTACCAATTCCGCCACGTCCGCGCAATTATCTAACTAAGAATATAATAGCAAAAGTATATAAAAAAGAAAACAAGTTTTCTATATACTTTGTTTATTATATTCTTAACTACTATAGAAAATAGTAAAAAATTAAAAAATTAAAATCAATATAAAGGATAATATGGTATTATATTTTTAATAGGTAATAATGAATATATGTCATCGTTATTTTGCAAATTCCTTAGTAGCTCAGTGGTAGAGCAATCGACTGTTAATCGATTGGTCGTAGGTTCAAGTCCTACCTGAGGAGATAAATAAATACTCTATTAGTTAGTTAAGTATTAGAATAATACTAGATTATTAATAAAGTTACATACTTTTTATCAATGCTAAAACAGTTTAATAAGTTTCTTTGGAAATTAATAAAAGGGTTAGGAAATTTAAATTTTGCGATTATACTTCTGCTCGGAATCTCCTTTTTTAGTGCTTTAGGTACAATAATTGAACAAGAGAAGGATATCAGCTTTTATGAAGTTAATTATCCAACTATTAAACCTCTTTTTGGTTTTCTTACTTCAAATTGGATTCTATTTTTTGGGTTGGACCACGTATATCAAACTTGGTGGTTTATAACGTTGATTTTATTATTTGGATCCACCTTAATTTCATGTACTTTTTCTAGACAGTTGCCATCTTTAAAATTAGCACAACTCTGGCAATTTTATAAAAAGGAAGATAGTTTACAAAAGTTTGAACTAAATTTTTGTGCAGGTAATAAAAGTTTATCTCAATTATATCTCGAGCTGTACAAAAGAAATTACAATATTTTACAACAAGGCCCTTTTCTTTATGCTTACAAGGGGTTAGTTGGAAAAGTTGGGCCCATTATTGTTCACATTAGTATTATCATTATTTTGATTGGATCGATTTTAGGAAACCTCAGTGGGTTTATGGTACAAGAGTTAGTTCCTATCGGAGGACTTTTCCACCTACAAAATGTCATTAGCTCCGGCCCTTTCAGTTATGTACCTCAGGAAGTCGAAGGTTATATACATGATTTCCGAATTACATATAGTGATGAGGGTAGCATAGATCAATTTTACTCCGATCTTTGGATATTAAATAGTAAAGGCGATAGAATTACTACTAAAACCATTTATGTAAATGAACCTTTGCGATATAAAGGTATAGTTTTTTATCAAACAGATTGGGGAATAGTCGGTTTAAATGCTCAAATAGATAATAAGTTTAATATTCAGGTTCCTCTAAAATTGATTAATACAAAAGATAACACTAGATTTTGGATAGCGTCTTTGCCTACGAATGGAGCTACCCAAGCCGATACAACATTAATTATTTTAGAAGATCTTACAGGCAAGTTCCAGATATATGATGGAAAACAATCCTTAATAGCTGAAACTGATATTGGATCCAAATTTACTTTAAATGGCCACGACGTACGAATAACTGATATTGTTACGTCCACAGGGTTACAAATAAAATCTGACCCAGGAATCCCGTTTGTGTACATCGGTTTCTTACTTTTAATGTGGAGTGTTTTATTAAGCTATATATCTTATTCGCAAGTATGGGCGATAAAGAAAGATAATAAGTTATATTTATCAGGAAGAACAAATCGTGCGATTTATGCTTTTGAACAAGAATTTATTAATTTGTTACTAGTTATCGATTCAGGAAAGTAATTCACTCACTTCATCCTTTATTTTTATAAAAGACAAAATAAGGAAGCTTATTCAAGCATTGCTACATCCATTCTATTTTTCGCGTTGTAATTATATCTAAAATAAAATAAGTTATGGCTCGTGTTATTGTTGTAACTTCTGGTAAAGGGGGAGTTGGAAAAACTACGACAACTGCTAACTTAGGTATGGCGTTAGCTCAATTAGGTTATCAGACGGCGTTGATAGACGCTGACATTGGATTACGTAATCTAGATCTTTTATTAGGATTGGAAAACCGAGTTATTTATACAGCATTAGAAGTTCTTTCTGGGGAATGTCGATTAGAACAAGCTTTGATAAAAGATAAGCGTCAACCGGGGTTAGTTTTATTACCCGCTGCACAAAATAGAAATAAAGATTCTATCAGCAGTGATCAGATGAAATACTTAGTACAGTTGTTAGATTCTCAACATGATTATATCTTGATTGATTGTCCAGCCGGTATTGAAACTGGATTTCACAATGCCATAGGACCAGCTCAAGAAGCAATTGTTGTAACTACCCCAGAGATAGCAGCTGTACGGGATGCTGATAGAGTAATTGGGTTATTAGAAGCTAATGGAATAGAGAAAATTAGTCTCTTAGTCAATAGGTTGAGACCACGTGCGATTCGTTCTTGGGCTAATATATAACCTAAGGTGCACTACTTATGGAGATAACAGTAGAAGTGCATAACTAGATATTAATATTGGTGAAAGTCCAATCCCTCTGGGGAAGAGGTGATGCCAATCGTGCCCGCATAGAGACTGATTATCAACGTGAAGCCGGGGAAGCACAAGGGAACCAGAAGCTTGGGTGATAAGCTACACTGCCTTTGGTACATAATTATGGTTAAGTTAACCTGAATCTTCTACAAAAATGCTTTACAACTACTCAAGATATCACCCTTACAGGCTTGAGAATTTAGCTAATACTCGCATTAGTCAGTGGTTACTATATGCAATTCCCGAGTAGGCTTATAAGCGACTAGAAGAAACCTGGAATTATAAAAAATTAATATCTGGAACGAATAAAAACGCCATACACCTCCAGATCTCAAATAGGTAGGGGTTTATCAATATCCTTTTATGGTGGATGGTGGGTAGGATAAGGTGTTATTACCTGCAGGCCTAGTTTTAGTACAAAAAAGTAATTCTATAAAATCTCTTAAAAGATTAAAGTCAACTAGATAAGCGCTCTAGTATTTCAGCTTATTCAGTGGAGTGTCATGACGGAAATTCACTTTTTATGCTTATAGATAGGCTGAGAGCCGTGTACAGTGAAAGTTGTACGCACGGTTCATATGAGAGGTACCTTTTCGAAAGGAAAGTATCGACTCAACCAAATGGTTAAAGCTAATGACATGATGTCAGTTGCTGATGTGAAAGAAATTCTTGCGATTCCTCTTATTGGAGTTATCCCAGAAGATGAATGTGTTATTGTCTCAACGAACCGTGGTGAGCCTTTGGTTCTAGAGAAAAAGCTTTCCTTACCCGGTATAGCCTTTGAAAACACAGCTTGTCGATTAGATGGGCAGCAAGTTGAATTTTTAAATTTCCAATCTTACTCGAAAGGACCTTTAAAACGTCTACGTAGTTTCTTTCTTGGATCGTCTACATCTTGATTAATTAATAATTTACATATTAATTTTTTATGATCACAGAAATTTTTGAACGTTTATTTCTTAATAATAGTCGTGGAAGTCGTGGCGACGTAAAAAAGCGCTTAAAGTTAGTATTAGCGCACGATAGGTCTACTTTAAATGCCTCTACCTTAGAGAAGTTACGTAAAGAAATCCTACTTGTTGTATCTAAGTATGTTGAATTGGACACTGAAAGTTTAGAATTTTCTATTAAAACAGATAGTCGTATGACTGCTTTAATAGCCAATTTGCCTATCAGAAGAATTTTGCCTTCTGAAATAATTTCCTGAAAAAAGTATGAAATGATGGTATCATCATTTCATACTTTTTTAGTACCCTAACTTATTAATATTAGGTCGTTGTATATGAATTCCAAGCTAACCCCTATAAGCTTCTATTTCTTCTAAGAGGTCTAGTTACAAGCTTAAGTATAGCTCTTGAATCTGTAAAGCCATAAATTTGTGCAAATGTAAACTCCACGGACCCTTAGTATTGACCCTTCTAGTTTCTACAGGATTAGCATGAGCCATACCTGTTATAACTAAATCTCGTTAAAGACGTCTTATTCGTCCCAATTGCTTATAATTATCAAGTCTTTCAACGATGGAAGGCACTGAAGCACCCATCTCATGGCAAGTTTTTTCTAATAATAGCAGTTCTCCACCTTGATATTTCTTATCCATATAATGGATACCTATGTCGTGAACAAGCATTCCACAACGAATCAAAAATCTTGCCAAATATATTTCTGATAAATTGTCTCTCATAAAGAACACAGATTTATTTGCTATTAGTTTTAGATAATCGTCTAGACTTTCCTAAACTTGTTTTCCTCGTTCTTCTAGCCCTACTGGGTTTAGACTGAAGGTTGAGCAAATTTTCTCGATGTATGCTCTTGTCCCATCCGGTCCAATTGAAAATGGAGTTCTAATTAATTTGGTCCGCCGTCTCCGCATTAATGTTGTTGCCGTTTTCCTTTTAAAAGAATTTACGCCACAAACATAGTTACCTTCAGAAATAGATGGTAATTCAGGGTATCGTTTTGACCGTACCCACCCAGATATTTTAATGCCTTGCTTTTTCAATTCAAGAATTAACTGATTAGCTACCGGATCCGATAAGGACCCAGAAAGGATTAACGGTGGATGTTTACTTTTCTCCCCAGTATTTAAAGCTTCAGAGATGCTTTTTTCTAGCGTTTCCGGCCATCTCTGGTCCATGGTTGCTAGCATGGTATCTTCTCCTTCAGTAAATGCAGAATCTAACCCATTTGCTCGAGCCACAACAATATTCATATTTATCTCTGGTTTCAACTTAGCGGCTACACCTTCTAGGGCCATTTTTATTATCTCAGTCGTGCAAGTTCCGATAAAAAATGACACTTGGGTTCCTATGTTTCTTTATTTGCAGACATAAACGTTCTAGCTCTTCATAGTCGTTGAATTTAGCCGAAATGTATCCTTCTTCCAATTCAGTCATAGCATATCTAGGTTCTGAGAATAATTATCACCCCCATTGCATTCTGTGAGAAATACCCACAAGTGTTTGTTCTAATAACTAAAAAGAAGCTATCCTCAATTTTTTGGTATAAACAAGACACACAACTTATTGGGCAAAATGTATGGTCATTACCAGGTCTCACACTCACCCTCCAAAGACTCTCGTTGAGTTTCGCTCATTAAATTCTCCCTATTAGCTTTACCATGAAATGTAAACCATCATTAACTCAAGGTCTTGTGTGGGTTCACTAGTTTTCACCTCGTTTTCTTCTGTAGCTGTAAGATAAAAATCAGATAATAAACTAAAAAGTTTTCGATCCGCTTCCTTTCGAGGGACAATCCCTTCTGGTCGTGCAATTAACTGGTCGGCAATATTCAAATAGTAATCACATACATAGTTTAACGAATTATAGATATCAGCCATTTCGACTAATGTTTTACCCTTTACTCTAGATATTTTAATGGCTTCTATTCGCGGTAATACTTCTAGTATCGTCATTGGTACTGCATTTACGTACTTTTCAATTAAATCTCTTTTAGCTTTTCTATTTCCTATTGATCCGGCTAATCTAAGTGAGTGTGTGCGAGCCTTTTGTCTTACTGAGGTCGATATTCTGTTTGCAGCAAATAAAGAATCAAACCCATTGTCAGTAATTATAAGACAGTAATCTGCATAGTTTAGAGGAGCCGCAAAGTCTCCACGTACTACATCTCCTAAAACGTTGAATAAAATAACATCATATTCAGCAAAAGCATTTAACTCTTTTAACTATTTTATTTCCATACTTCATAGTCTGCCTCAGCTGGAGGGCCCCCGGCTTCAACACATTCTACTCCTGAAAAACCTTTATAGATAACATCTTCATACTTATAACCTTTGGCCTGAAGGGTATCTATAATTGTCGGAATTAAAAATCCCCTAAGACTAAATGTCCTATCATGTTTGGTATCGCAGCCAATCTGCAAAACTTTTTTTCCTCTCTTTGATAAAGTAACCGAAATATTACAAGTTGTTGTGTATTTTCCTATCCCACCTTTCCCATATAGTGCAAGCTTCACGTTATTTTCTTCAATTACTATATAATAAACTTAAAAGTTAGTACGTATATTTTAGTCTAAAGATCTCGTATTTTATAAAGGTAATACAAAATGTGTATTTATTTGCTACGTTATTAAAAATAATCTAGTTATTCGTCAGTTACATTGTCACTTCCTTGAAGTTTAGAAGAGTAGACAAAACTTGTACTACTTCCATTTGCAACTGACTTGGCAAGAGATAGAGCTCTTTTAGCTTGGATATTTGCCTTATGAGTCCAATTCGCTAGGCGAGATTTACTTTTTGTTTTAGATGTGCGTTTTTTTGGTACAGCCATAGTTAGTTTTATACAATATTATTTTATTTCGATAATTCTTAGGTCTTTATTATTTAAAACCCTATTGGTATATTTTAACAAATTTTTACGTATTATTTATTCTGATAACAAATTATACTTCATGTAATTAGATACAGAATTAAGTATAAAATGTTGTTGAGAATAAAAGGGAGTATTTTACAGTGTTCCCTTAAATATTCTCAACAATTTTTATTTAGCGGTAATTATCTCGAACCTAAACGACTAAGTTGTCGTAGAGCTATTCTAGCTATATTAAAACCTGCCCAAGTTGCAGCAGCTAAAACAGGAAAAAGAACTATTAAAAGTCGCATGTCCATGACCTATTCCTCTGGTAATCTTTCTTACATATTATAACTAATGAGTTACTATGCTGTATTTATACAAAATAAATTCATTTTTATTTATCTTTATATTTACCTTATTATACGGTTATTAGTTTAACTATTGATTGTCTAAGAAAAAATAAATAGTTGTAATGCAATGTAATATACGATAACTCTGAGTCCTAATTTTTATATTTTTTATATTTTATATTCTATATGGCTGATTTACCTTTTACTCTTGATCAATTTCGAATATTGAAAGCTATAGCTTTGGAAGGGAGTTTTAAAAAAGCTGCTGAAAGTTTATACATATCTCAACCTGCAGTTAGCTTTCAAATTCAGACTTTAGAAAAACATCTTAACGTTCCTTTATTTAATAGGATTAATCGCAAAGTGATATTCACTGAAGAAGGAGAAACTATATTAAGTTATGCTAATCGTATTTTATCTCTCTGTGATGAAACTTGTAGAGCTATGGAAGATTTGCAAAATCTGCAAGGAGGTACTTTGGTAGTTGGAGCTAGTCAAACTACAGGAACGTATTTAATGCCACGATTAATTGGTTTATTCAGGCAAAAGTATCCTCAAGTATTGGTTCAGCTACAAGTGCACTCCACAAGACGAATATCGTGGGGGGTGGCTAATGGTCATATTAATTTAGCAGTCATCGGGGGAGAAGTACCTTTAGAACTTAAAAATACTTTACAAGTCACTGCTTACGCCGAGGACGAATTAGCCCTAATTTTGCCTAGGTTACATCCATTTTCTAAGTTACCATGTATACAGAAAGAAGATTTATACAGGTTACGCTTTATCGCCTTGGACAAACAGTCTACTATTAGAAAGGTTATTGATAAGATTTTAAATCAAAATGGGATAGACAGTACACGGTTTAAAATCGAAATGGAACTCAATTCCGTAGAAGCTATAAAAAACGCAGTTCAATCAGGATTAGGGGCTTCCTTTGTCTCTATTTCGGCCATCTCTAAAGAACTAGAATTAGGTCTTCTACACTGTGCTAAAATCGAAGACGTGATAATAAAACGAACACTTTCTATTATAATTAACCCAAACAAATATACGTCTAAAGCGTCTGAGAAATTTAGTACTGAAATCTTGACCTTATTCTCTTCGCCGTCAGATTAACATAAAACATTCAGTGCAAAAGAGCCTGAAGAATGACCACTGTAAAGCTTAGGTTAAAGACGCATTTTTTAGTTTTTAAGTCGTATTTTGTATAAAAATGAACTCTTAGAAAGTATATCCCACCATAAAGTCTCCTTCAAAATGATTATTTCTTCCCAAAATGTAATTTCATTGCAAGTAATTTTCACGCAAGTTTTATTAAAAGTAAATACTAATCTTACCAATGTGACAGGGGAGATTTTGTTAGTAGATCGATTAGAAAGTCCGATTAAGGTTTACATACTACGCTCGATTTTAGAAGAAATGCAAAGCTTGTGTATTAATTTGAGTTATTATAATTCTCAGAAAACAAAGGTTACTTATAAGGTAGATCGATTTCTACAATTGGTCTTAATTCGAGTTTATAAAAGGTTGAAACGCGACATTTTAATTTCTCCTGCATACTTTCATGATCAACACTCGGAGATAAAGTGGTTACTTACTAATTTTGAGCTTGAAAACGGTGAATTATTAAAGCTACTGATCAACTCTTTCATTTCTGTAGATATACATGAGGCGGAAGTTTATGACAGAAAAAAGCTAAAGACTGAAAAATTATTAATATCTATTTTAGAAAACCTAGTTATAAAATTTAGTAATATCATCTTATACATTTTAATTTTAAATGCTAAATTTCCACCTTACATTTTAAGAGGAGTTTCTGACCCTGAGCTATATTCGTTAAAATTAGAAAAAAATAATTTATATTGGAATTCGTACCTTGCGTCGACATTTTTTAGACCAAAGTACATTTATACAAGTTTATATGCCCTGAAAATAATAGGATATGAGGGGTTTTGTACTAAATTAGTCTATCTTCCAAAACTTCGGGTTCATGAAGAGAAACAGTTGACCACATTACAGTTCACAGTTGTATTGTATTTCGAACTGGTAGATTTTGTCTTTCCTAGGGTTACTCAAGTTTTTTCTATTGTAAAGGCGTTTTTTATTCGAAAACTAAGTGTATATCCATAAAATTCTAAAGCATAAAAAAGATAATAAAATTATTTTCTTTTTTATGCTTTAGAATTTTATGGATATACACTTAGTTTTTTATTCTTCTTTCCTGAGCCTTCAAAACAGACTTTCCCAGTAACTAAAGAATATAGTGTGTTATCGCGCCCTATTCCAACATTATTTCCAGGTTTAAAGGTAGTACCTCTTTGACGAACCAGTATATTTCCTGCTAACACCGCTTCGCCACCATACTTCTTCACGCCAAGCCTTTTAGAATTAGAATCACGACCATTTTTCGTACTACCACTACCTTTTTTGTGTGCCATACTTAATTTTTATTTACTAATAAATTATTACTTATTCTTTATTGAATGTTGTTTCCATCGAATTGGATGGAATTAATCATTACTCTTGTAAGATTACTTCTATATCCTTGCTTCTTTCTCGTTTTCTTCTTTGGACGCATTTTATACACGGTTACTTTACGGCTTTTTATGTGACCTAATACAGTAGCTTCAACTTTTGCATTGTCTAGGCATGGACGTCCTACACTAACATTTCCTTGGTTATTTACTAAAAGAACTCTAGTTAAAGCTATTTTATCGCCACAATTTAAATTTAAATGGTTAAAGTCGTAAAACCTTCCTGGCTCTACCCAAAATTGTCTTCCGCTTGCTTCTATAATTGCATAATTCATTATGATTATATTATTAAGATTACGTTTTTATTTGAACAATACAAAAAAAAATATAACCTTGGCACTGTGCTACTTTCCCAAAGGATCCCTCCTTCAGTATCATCGCCGCTGTAGCATTTCACAACCGAGTTCGGGATGGATCGGAGTGGTTCTACTACGCTATTAGTACCAAGGTTTAAAACCTTCAAAACTGTAAAGTATAAATTTTGATAAACAATCAAGCCCTCGATCTGTTAGTACACCTCAGCTGAATACATTACTGTACTTACACTTAGTGCCTATATAACGGGTGTTCTTCCCGTGATCTTAACCGCTTATAGCGGTGAGAGTACTCATCTTGAGGTGGGCTTCCTACTTAGATGCTTTCAGCAGTTATCCACTCTACACTTGGCTACCCAGCGTGTACCGTTGGCACGATAACTGGCACACCAGCGGTGTATTCTCCCCGGTCCTCTCGTACTAAGGGAGACTCCTCTCAATACTCTAACGCCTGCACCGGATATGGACCGAACTGTCTCACGACGTTCTGAACCCAGCTCGCGTACCGCTTTCATGGGCGAACAGCCCAACCCTTGGGACGTACTACCGCCCCAGGATGCGATGAGCCGACATCGAGGTGCCAAACCTCCCCGTCGATATGAACTCTTGGGGGAGATCAGCCTGTTATCCCTAGAGTAACTTTTATCCGTTGAGCGACGGCCCTTCCACTCGGAACCGTCGGATCACTAAGGCCGACTTTCGTCTCTGCTCGACTTGTAGGTCTCGCAGTCAAGCTCCCTTATGCCTTTACACTCTACGACTGATGTCCGACCAGCCTGAGGGAACCTTTGCACGCCTCCGTTACCTTTTAGGAGGCGACCGCCCCAGTCAAAC